GCTAATGTAGCTTAACTAAAGCATAACACTGAAGATGTTAAGACAAGCCCTAGAAAGGTTTCGTAAGCACAAAGGCTTGGTCCTGACTTTTTTATCAGCCATAACTAAACTTACACATGCAAGTATCCGCACTCCTGTGAGAATGCCCCTTCCGTTCCCTTTATGGAGCAAGGAGCCGGTATCAGGCACACTCTAATAGTAGCCCACAACACCTTGCTTAGCCACACCCTCAAGGGACTTCAGCAGTGATAAATATTAAGCAATAAGTGAAAACTTGACTTAGCTACAGTTAAAAGGACCGGTAAAACCTCGTGCCAGCCACCGCGGTTAAACGATAGGTCCAAGTTGATAAACTCACGGCGTAAAGAGTGGTTAAATTAAAACTTTCCGCTAAAGCCGAACATTCTCAGGACTGTTATACGTTTTTGAGAGCAAGAAGATCAATTACGAAAGTGGCTTTACAATATTGAATCCACGAAAGCTGTGAAACAAACTGGGATTAGATACCCCACTATGCACGGCCGTAAACTTAGGCAGTAAAATACACTTTCTGCCCGCCAGGGTACTACAAGCACGAGCTTAAAACCCAAAGGACTTGGCGGTGCTTAAGATCCCCCTAGAGGAGCCTGTTCTAGAACCGATAACCCCCGTTAAACCTCACCCTCCCTTGTCACTCCCGCCTATATACCTCCGTCGTCAGCATACCCTGTGAAGGCATAATAGTAGGCAGAATTAGCATAGCCCAAAACGTCAGGTCGAGGTGTAGCGAATGGGAGGGGCTAGAAATGGGCTACGCTTCCTAATATAGGAAAAACGGATAGCACGTTGAAATATGTGTCAGAAGCTGGATTTAGTAGTAAGCAGAAAACAGCATGTTCTGCTGAAAAAGGCCCTAAAGCGCGCACACACCGCCCGTCACTCTCCCCGAGCTACTTCTAATCTTTAAATAAAACACATTTTTAGCCAAGGGGAGGCAAGTCGTAACATGGTAAGTGTACCGGAAGGTGCGCTTGGAAAAATCAGGGTGTGACTGAACAGGAAAGTGTCTCCCTTACACTGAGAAATTGCCCGTGCAAATCGGGCCGCCTTGATGCTTAGCAGCTAGCTTTATCGATAAAATGCACCATATACTTATTATTAAACCAATAAGTCCTAATTAAGTTTATATTAAACCATTTTTCCCCTTAAGTATAGGAGACAGAAAAAGACATTAAAGCAATAGAAAAAGTACCGCAAGGGAATGCTGAAAAAGAAATGAAAAAACTCAGTAAAGCATTAAAAAGCAAAGCTTAAACCTTGTACCTTTTGCATCATGAATTAGTGAGAAACCGTCTGGCAAAATGAGTTTTAGTCCGACACCCCGAAACCTAGTGAGCTACTCCGAGATAGCCTGCAAGGGCAAACCCGTCCCTGTGGCAAAAGGGTGGGAAAAGCTTCGAGTAGAGGTGACAAATCTACCGAACTAGGTTATAGCTGGTTACCTAAGAAATGAATAAAAGTTCAGCTTCTTATGTTCTTCCACTTATTATAGGCCCCCTTAAATAAGCCAAAGAAAATAAGAAAAATAGACAAAAGGGGTACAGCCCTTCTGTAAAAAGACACAGCTTTCCTGGGCAGGGTAAAGATCAAATTTAATAAGGCAAAACCCTCCAGTGGGCTTAAAAGCAGCCACCTGAAAAGAAAGCGTTAAAGCTCGGCGACTCTTTACGCCACTAATTTTGATATCTTATTCTTAGCCCGCCCTCTCCTATTAGGTCGCCTCATGCCCCCATGAGAGTGACTATGCTAATATAAGTAATAAGAGAATTGAATCTCTCCCTGCACACGTGTATGTCAGAATGAACAAATCACTGATATTTAACGCCCCCAATAAGAGGGCCCTTGGTTAAAAATTTATTACAAGAAGTACGCCAACCACTCCCCCGTTAATCTTACACAAGAGTGCTCTTTGGGAAAGACATAAAGGAAGAGAAGGAACTCGGCAAATTCTTATTAAGCCCCGCCTGTTTACCAAAAACATCGCCTCTTGTCCACTAAAAATAAGAGGTCCTGCCTGCCCTGTGATTATTAATTTAACGGCCGCGGTATTTTGACCGTGCAAAGGTAGCGCAATCACTTGTCTCTTAAATGGAGACCTGTATGAATGGCAAAACGAGGGCTTGACTGTCTCCTTTTCCTAGTCAATGAAATTGATCTTCCCGTGCAGAAGCGGGAATAATTACATAAGACGAGAAGACCCTGTGGAGCTTTAGACACATCTAGCAGCCCCCGTAAAGCAAGTTTTATAAAAACTAAAACTAGGTTAGACTGCTTCACTGTCTTTGGTTGGGGCGACCACGGAGAAACACTTAACCTCCATGTAGACCGGGGTTATAAATCCTAGAGAAAAGACCGACCTGTCGATACAACAGAATTTCTGACTAATAATGATCCGGCTTAACCGATCAACGAACCGAGTTACCCCAGGGATAACAGCGCAATCCTCTTCCAGAGCCCTTATCGACAAGAGGGTTTACGACCTCGATGTTGGATCAGGACATCCTAATGGTGTAGCCGCTATTAAGGGTTCGTTTGTTCAACGATTAAAGTCCTACGTGATCTGAGTTCAGACCGGAGCAATCCAGGTCAGTTTCTATCTATGGTGTGTAATTTTTTAGTACGAAAGGACCGGAAAGAACAGGCCCCTGCTTAAACATGCCTGACCCTCAACTCATGACGTCAACTAAAACTGACGAAGGGGCACCCCCCCCCCAACCAAAAATAATGGCTTGTTGGGGTGGCAGAGCCCGGCTATGCGAAAGACCTAAGCCCTTTTCACTAGAGGTTCAAATCCTCTCCCTAACTATGTTTTCTTCTTTTCTCCTAAGTATCATTAACCCTCTTATTATAGTTGTATCAGTTCTTCTCGCCGTCGCCCTCCTCACGTTGGTCGAACGCAAAGTTCTAGGCTACATGCAACTGCGGAAGGGCCCGAACGTGGTGGGGCCCTACGGCTTACTTCAACCTATTGCTGACGGCGTGAAATTATTTCTGAAGGAGCCCGTCCGCCCCGCCAGCTCCTCCCCCCTTCTTTTTTTAGCAGCACCCATTTTAGCTCTTACTCTCGCAATGACCTTATGAGCCCCTATACCCCTTCCTTATCCAATTGTAGACCTCAATTTGGCCATTCTTTTTATTTTAGCCATTTCAAGCCTTGCTGTTTATTCTATTTTAGGCTCCGGCTGAGCCTCTAATTCTAAATATGCACTAATTGGCGCCCTCCGAGCTGTTGCACAAACTATCTCCTATGAAGTTAGCCTCGGCCTTATCTTAATTAGCACCATTATTTTTACGGGGGGCTATACTCTAAAAGCCTTTACTGTTTCCCAAGAAGCACTCTGGCTGATTTTTCCAGCCTGGCCCCTAGCGGCAATATGATATATCTCGACACTAGCGGAAACTAATCGTGCCCCATTTGACTTAACTGAGGGGGAGTCCGAATTAGTTTCCGGCTTTAACGTGGAATATGCCGGGGGTCCTTTTGCTTTATTCTTCTTGGCTGAATATGCAAACATTCTTCTTATGAACACGCTGTCCGCCACTCTATTTATGGGCTCTTCTTTACTTATTTTTGTTCCGGAAGCATTGTCTTTAACCCTTATACTTAAAGCTTCTTTATTATCTCTTATTTTTTTATGGGTGCGAGCTTCCTATCCCCGATTTCGCTATGACCAGCTCATACACCTCGTCTGGAAAAGCTTTTTACCTGTCGCGCTAGCCTTTGTAATCTGACACCTCTCTCTACCAATTGCCTTCGCAGGCTTGCCCCCGCAGTAGCCAGGATTTGTGCCTGAATTAAAGGACCACTTTGATAGAGTGGAAAATGAGGGTTAGAGCCCCTCCAACTCCTTAGAAAAAAGGGGGTTGAACCCTACCTGAAGAGATCAAAACTCTTAGTGCTTCCACTACACCACTTTCTAGTAGAGTCAGCTAATTTAAGCTTTTGGGCCCATACCCCAAACATGTTGGTTAAAACCCCGCCTCTACTTATGAACCCTTATGTACTTACTATTGTTCTATTAGGGATAGGCCTTGGCACCGCTGTTACTTTTATAAGCTCTCACTGACTTCTTGCTTGAATAGGCTTAGAAATAAACACCTTAGCAATTATTCCTTTAATAATACAACAACACCACCCCCGTGCGGTAGAGGCCACTACAAAATACTTTTTAGCTCAAGCAGCAGCCGCTGCAATGCTTCTTTTCGCTAGCCTCACTAATGCCTGATTGCTTGGCCAATGAAATATTCTAAGCTTAACCCACCCAATAGCCTCCACCTTGGTCATTACTGCCCTCGCCTTAAAAACCGGACTTGCCCCTCTTCACGCATGACTTCCTGAAGTACTCCAAGGCCTAGACCTTACCACAGGCCTTATTCTTTCGACATGACAAAAATTAGCCCCTTTTGCGCTTATCGTGCAAATTCACTCTCCCCCTTCAGCATTAATAATTTTTTTAGGTCTTCTCTCTACCTTGGTGGGGGGCTGGGGCGGCTTAAACCAGACACAACTTCGTAAAATCCTTGCCTATTCCTCCATCGCCCACCTCGGCTGGATGATCCTTGTCTTACAGTTTAACCCTGCTCTTACTCTCCTTGCCTTATTTACGTACATCTTGATGACTTTTTCAACTTTCCTAGTTTTCGAGTTTAATTCTGCTACTACAATCTCCTCTTTAACATTCTTATGATCAAAAACCCCTCTTCTCGCCACTCTCACTCCCCTTATTTTACTTTCTTTAGGGGGGCTCCCCCCCCTAACCGGCTTTGGACCCAAATGGTTGATCCTTCACGAAATTACAAAACAACAACTCCCCCTTGCAGCCACTTTTGCAGCCTTAGCCGCGCTTCTTAGCCTATACTTTTACCTGCGTCTCTCCTACGCTCTTGCATTAACGCTGTCCCCTAACACCACCCCCGGTATTACCCCTTGACGCCTGCCCCCAGGTAATCTTTCCCTTTTTTTTGCTACCTCCGTAGCTGTAGTGATTTGTGCTCTTCCTCTCGTCCCCCTCGCTCAAACTCTAACCATAGTTTAAGAGCTTAGGATAGCATTAAGACCCTGAGCCTTCAAAGCTCAAAGCGGAAGTGAAAATCTTCCAGCTCTTGTTTAAAGCTTGCAGGGCACTATCCCACATCTTCTGTATGCAAAACAGACACTTTAATTAAGCTAAAGCCTTACTAGACGAATAGGCCTCGATCCTACAAATTCTTAATTAACAGCTAAGTGCTCAAACCAGCGAGCTTCCGCCTACCTTTCCCCCGCCGCGCCTTTTACAAAGGCGGGGGAAAGCCCCGGCAGATTTTTCGTCTGCAACTTCAGGTTTGCAACCTAATATGTCGGACACCTCAAGGCTTGATAGAAAGAGGATTTACACCTCTGTTTATGGGACTACAATCCACCGCTTAATACTCAGCCATCCTACCTGTGGCAACCACACGTTGACTTTTTTCTACGAATCACAAAGATATCGGCACCCTTTATTTAATCTTCGGTGCCTGAGCGGGCATAGTCGGGACCGCCTTAAGCCTACTTATTCGTGCAGAGCTTAGCCAACCTGGGTCTCTTCTTGGAGATGACCAGATTTATAATGTTATTGTGACAGCACATGCTTTCGTTATAATTTTCTTTATAGTAATGCCTATTATAATTGGGGGTTTTGGTAATTGGCTAATTCCTCTAATAATCGGAGCCCCTGATATGGCTTTCCCTCGAATAAACAATATAAGCTTTTGACTTTTACCCCCCTCTTTTCTACTTCTACTAGCCTCTTCTGGTGTAGAAGCTGGAGCGGGTACAGGGTGGACTGTGTACCCCCCTTTATCAGGGAACTTAGCACATGCCGGGGCATCCGTAGACCTTACTATCTTTTCTCTCCATTTGGCTGGGGTTTCTTCTATCCTAGGAGCAATTAATTTTATTACCACAATTATTAATATGAAACCCCCAGCTATCTCACAATACCAGACACCTTTATTTGTTTGGGCCGTACTAATTACTGCCGTGCTATTATTGCTCTCCCTTCCTGTCCTTGCTGCTGGTATTACGATACTTTTAACAGATCGTAACCTAAACACCACCTTCTTTGACCCGGCGGGGGGCGGAGACCCCATTCTTTACCAACATCTTTTCTGGTTTTTTGGCCACCCCGAAGTGTATATTCTAATTCTGCCCGGGTTTGGCATGATTTCTCACATTGTGGCATATTACGCTGGCAAAAAAGAACCTTTCGGCTATATAGGGATAGTGTGAGCGATAATGGCCATTGGTTTATTAGGGTTTATCGTTTGAGCCCACCATATGTTTACGGTAGGGATAGACGTAGATACACGAGCATACTTCACTTCTGCAACAATAATTATTGCTATCCCAACAGGAGTTAAAGTCTTCAGCTGGCTCGCCACTCTCCATGGCGGGGCCATCAAATGAGACACCCCTATGCTATGGGCCCTGGGCTTTATTTTCCTATTTACGGTGGGGGGCCTCACGGGGATTGTCCTTGCTAACTCCTCCCTAGATATTGTCCTTCATGATACTTACTATGTAGTTGCCCACTTCCACTACGTACTTTCTATAGGAGCAGTATTTGCTATCATGGCAGGCTTTGTTCACTGATTCCCCCTTTTTTCAGGTTATACACTTCACAGCACCTGAACCAAAATCCACTTTGGGGTAATATTCTTCGGAGTAAATTTAACGTTTTTCCCACAACATTTTCTTGGGTTAGCAGGAATACCTCGACGTTACTCAGATTACCCAGATGCTTACACTTTATGAAACACTATCTCCTCTATCGGATCCCTCGTGTCTCTTATTGCTGTTGTAATATTTTTGTTTATTATTTGGGAAGCATTCGCTGCTAAACGAGAAGTTTTATCTGTGGAGCTCACTGCCACAAATGTTGAGTGACTTCACGGCTGCCCTCCTCCTTATCATACTTTCGAAGAGCCCGCTTTTGTGCAAACTCGACAATCCTGGGCCCCACACGACACTATAACCTCAGTTTTATAGTAAACGAGAAAGGGAGGAATTGAACCCCCATACATTGGTTTCAAGCCAACCACATTACCGCTCTGCCACTTTCTTTATAAGACACTAGTAAAATCTATATTATAATGCTTTGTCAAAGCATCGTCGTGAGTTGAACCCTCGCGTGTCTTATTTGAATGGCCCATCCATCGCAACTAGGTTTACAAGACGCAGCCTCCCCTGTCATAGAAGAGCTCCTTCATTTTCACGACCACGCTTTAATAATCGTTTTTTTAATTAGTGTGCTTGTACTATACATTATTATCGCAATAGTATCTACTCGACTAACAAATAAGTTTATTCTTGACTCTCAAGAAATTGAGATTATTTGGACAGTGCTTCCTGCTATAATTCTAATTCTAATTGCCCTCCCTTCTCTCCGCATTCTTTATCTAATGGATGAAATTAACGACCCCCATTTAACTATTAAAGCAGTCGGACACCAGTGATACTGAAGCTATGAATATACAGACTATGAAGACCTAGGATTTGACTCTTATATGATTCCGACTCAAGACTTAGGCCCAGGCCAATTCCGACTCCTGGAGGCAGACCATCGTATGGTGGTTCCCCTGGAGTCCCCCATTCGGGTGCTGGTCTCCGCAGAAGATGTCCTTCACTCATGGGCCGTTCCCTCTTTAGGCATTAAAATGGACGCTGTCCCCGGGCGCCTAAATCAGACGGCTTTTATTGCCTCCCGTTCAGGGGTCTTTTACGGTCAGTGTTCTGAGATTTGCGGTGCTAATCATAGCTTTATACCAATTGTAGTAGAGGCTGTACCTTTAACACACTTTGAAAGCTGATCTTCTTTAATACTTCAAGATTCTTCACTATGAAGCTAAAACAGGACTAGCGTTAGCCTTTTAAGCTAAAAACTGGTGACTCCTAATCACCCTTAGTGGCCATGCCTCAGCTTGACCCCGCCCCTTGATTTGCCACCCTTGTCTTTGCGTGAGTTATTTTTATGACCCTAATCCCCACTAAAGTGCTCGCCCACGAGTACCCTAATGACCCTTTAGCCATCGCCGCTGAAAAAACTAAAACCCACTCCTGAAACTGACAATGATAATAAGCTTTTTTGATCAGTTCAAAACTCCTATTTTTCTAGGGGTCCCCCTAATTGCTTTATCCTTAACCCTTCCTTGACTTCTGTTTTTAAAACCAACCTCTCGATGAATCACCAACCGACTTCTAACCTTACAAAGTTGATTTATTAACCGATTCACGCAACAACTTTTTCTCCCTATCAACGTTGGGGGCCATAAATGAGCTTTGCTACTTACGTCTCTTATACTTTTTTTAGTTGTGTTAAATATACTTGGCCTTCTCCCTTACACTTTTACCCCTACAACTCAGCTCTCCTTAAACATAGCCTTCGCTACCCCCCTTTGACTCGCCACAGTAATTGTAGGGATGCGTAATCAACCTACCCAAGCACTAGGCCATCTTCTTCCCGAAGGCACTCCAATTATTTTAATCCCGGTTTTAATTGTTATTGAGACAATTAGTCTTTTTATTCGTCCCTTAGCCTTAGCTGTCCGACTGACGGCCAACCTCACAGCGGGTCACCTGTTAATTCAATTAATTGCAACAGCCGCTTTTGTTCTTTTACCTCTCATACCTGCTGTGGCCATTTTAACCTCTGGTCTTTTATTTATGCTTACCTTACTAGAAGTAGCTGTTGCCATAATTCAAGCCTACGTCTTTGTTCTACTCTTAAGCCTCTACTTACAAGAGAATGTTTAATGGCCCATCAAGCACACGCATATCATATAGTAGACCCCAGCCCCTGACCTTTAACGGGGGCTGCAGCTGCCCTTTTAGTAACTTCCGGATTAGCTATTTGAATACACTTTCACTCGACGATTTTAATAATTATAGGCTTAACCCTTCTTATTTTAACCATGTACCAATGATGGCGGGATATTATCCGAGAGGGAACATTTCAAGGACACCACACGCCCCCTGTCCAAAAAGGCCTTCGCTACGGCATAATTCTTTTTATTACTTCGGAGGTCTTTTTTTTTATAGGGTTTTTCTGAGCCTTTTACCACGCAAGCCTCGCCCCCACCCCCGAGCTCGGGGGATGCTGACCGCCGACAGGAATTACCCCCCTCGACCCTTTTGAAGTCCCTTTACTAAACACGGCGGTTCTTCTTGCCTCTGGGGTTACAGTTACTTGGGCTCATCATAGCATAATAGAAGGCCACCGAAAACAGGCCATTCACTCCTTACTACTGACAATTTTGCTCGGTTTTTATTTTACCTTCCTTCAAGCCCTTGAGTACTACGAAGCCCCCTTTACAATTGCAGACGGAGTATACGGCTCAACATTTTTCGTTGCCACAGGCTTTCACGGCCTACATGTTTTAATCGGGTCTACTTTTTTAGCGATTTGCTTACTACGGCAAGTTCAGTACCACTTCACCTCAGAACATCACTTTGGGTTTGAAGCAGCCGCATGATACTGGCACTTTGTTGATGTAGTGTGGTTATTCTTGTATATCTCTATTTACTGATGAGGATCATAATCTTTTTAGTATTAACATTAGTATAAGTGACTTCCAATCACTTGGTCTTGGTTAAACCCCAAGAAAAGATAATAAACTTAATTATGATAATTATCATTATTTCTGCTATTCTTTCTGCTATCTTAGCCTTGGTATCATTTTGGCTTCCTCAAATATCCCCAGATTATGAAAAGCTTTCTCCTTATGAATGCGGCTTCGACCCATTAGGGTCTGCCCGCCTGCCTTTTTCTATGCGCTTTTTCCTTGTCGCAATTTTATTTCTCCTTTTCGACCTTGAAATTGCCTTACTGCTTCCTCTCCCATGAGCCAATCAACTTCCCACCCCTATACTAACCTTTGCCTGAGCATCTACCGTACTGATTATTTTAACTCTGGGCTTAATTTACGAGTGAATGCAAGGGGGCTTAGAATGAGCTGAATAGGCAATTAGTTTAAATAAAACCTTTGATTTCGGCTCAAAAACTTGTGGTTAAACTCCATAATCGCCTGATGACCCCTGCTCATTTTACATTTTCCTGTGCTTTTTTTTTAGGTTTAACTGGCCTAGCTTTTCATCGCACCCATCTTCTTTCTGCTCTTCTTTGCCTAGAGGGCATAATACTTTCTCTTTTTGTTGCTTTATCCCTCTGAGCCTTACAGTTTAATGTCACCAACTTTGCCCCCGCCCCCATACTTCTTTTAGCTTTCTCAGCTTGTGAAGCAAGCGCAGGCCTCGCCCTACTTGTGGCAACTGCTCGGACTCACGGCACTGACCGGCTCCAAAATCTTAACCTGCTACAATGTTAACTATTCTTACCCCAACAATCATGCTTTTCCCTACCCTTTGGTTAGTGCCTAGTAAATATCTCTGAACTTCTGCCCTGGCCCACACTCTTATAATTGCTATTTTCAGCTTTACCCTATTCAACCAGACAGCGGATACTGGATGAACTTTCTTATCCCCTTTTATAGCAACTGACCCTCTATCTACCCCTCTATTAGTGCTCACTTGCTGGCTCCTCCCATTAATAGTGCTAGCTAGCCAAAATCACACTGCATCCGAACCCGTCTCCCGCCAGCGAACCTTCCTTTCATTATTAGCCTCCCTTCAACTCTTTTTAATCCTTGCTTTCAGCGCAACTGAGGTACTTATATTTTATGTAATATTTGAAGCCACTCTTATTCCCACCCTTATTCTCATCACACGATGGGGTAACCAAGCTGAACGATTGAACGCAGGCACTTATTTTTTATTTTACACCCTAGCCGGCTCTCTCCCACTACTCATTGCCCTCCTCACTCTTCATAATCATACTGGAACTTTGTCCTTTTTTACTCTTCATTTTTCTCCCTCCATAACCCTACATTTATACGGAGACAAATTATGGTGAGCTGCATGCATAATCGCCTTTTTGGTAAAGATACCTCTTTATGGCGCCCACCTATGACTCCCCAAAGCTCATGTTGAGGCTCCCGTTGCAGGCTCTATAGTACTCGCAGCCGTGCTACTCAAGCTAGGGGGTTATGGTATAATGCGGGTTATTGTTATGCTAGACCCTCTAACAAATGAACTTAGCTACCCTTTTATTATTCTGGCTTTATGAGGGGTAATTATGGCGGGTTCCATTTGCCTTCGACAAGCCGACCTAAAATCCCTTATTGCTTATTCCTCAGTAAGTCATATAGGCCTAGTAACTGCCGGCATCTTAATCCAAACGCCATGGGCTTTCACAGGGGCTCTTATTCTAATAATTTCACACGGCCTCACTTCTTCTGCACTATTCTGTCTTGCCAACACAAACTATGAACGAACACATAGTCGCACTATAGTTCTTGCCCGAGGGATACAAACAGCCCTCCCTTTGATAGCCTCTTGGTGATTTATTGCTACCTTGGCCAACCTGGCGCTCCCCCCCCTCCCTAATTTAATAGGGGAAATTATAATTATTACCTCTATCTTTAAATGGTCTTCCTGATCTTTGGCCCTCACAGGAGTAGGCACTCTAATTACAGCTGCTTACTCACTACACATATTCTTAACCTCACAGCACGGCCCCGTCCCCCACCACATAATAGCCCTGCCCCCCTCTCATTCACGAGAACATTTGCTCTTAGCCCTTCACTTACTCCCGCTATTATTGTTAGTAATAAAACCAGAACTTGTTTGAGGCTGGGTAATATGTAAATGTAGTTTAACAAAAACTTTAGATTGTGATTCTGAAAATAAGGGTTAAACTCCCCTCATTCACCGAGAGAGACTTGCAGTAACAAAAACTGCTACTTTTTGTACCTTTGGTTGGATTCCAAAGCTCACTCGTTGCTTCTAAAGGATAATAGCTTATCCGCTGGTCTTAGGCCCCAGAAACTCTTGGTGCAAGTCCAAGTAGTAGTAATGCTTTCAACCCCTATTCTATTAACGTCAAGCATAACCTTAATCTTTGTTCTTTTACTAAGCCCGATTTTTTCAACTTTATACCCCAGCCTTTATCTGCCTAATTGACCCCTTGCCCACGTTAAAACAGCCATCAAACTATCTTTCTTAACCAGCCTCTTTCCTTTATTTTTGTTCTTTGATAAAGGGGCAGAAACAATCATTACCACCTGATCCTGAATAAACACCTATACTTTTGATATTAATATCAGCCTTAAGTTTGATTTTTATTCTGTTATTTTCATTCCTGTAGCCCTTTATGTAACATGGTCTATTCTAGAATTTGCCTCGTGGTATATACAGGATGACCCCCAAGTGCACCGATTTTTTAAATATCTTTTAATATTTCTTATTGCCATAATTATTCTTGTATCTGCTAATAACCTCTTTCAACTTTTTATTGGCTGAGAGGGTGTTGGCATCATATCTTTCCTCCTTATTGGCTGGTGATACGGCCGTGCAGACGCCAACACGGCAGCCCTCCAAGCTGTACTATACAACCGGGTTGGGGATATTGGCTTAATTCTTTCTATAGCTTGACTTGCAACAAACATAGGCTCTTGGGAATTACAACAGATTTTCATCACTTCAAAGGACTTTAACCTAACTCTCCCCGCCCTTGGATTAATCTTAGCCGCCACTGGCAAATCAGCACAATTTGGCCTCCATCCATGACTGCCCTCAGCCATGGAAGGCCCCACACCGGTCTCTGCCCTACTTCATTCTAGCACAATGGTTGTTGCCGGTATTTTCCTCCTTATCCGAACAAGCCCTTTATTTCAAGACAACCCCTTAGTTTTAACAATTTGCCTTTGTTTAGGAGCACTGACTACTCTTTTTACAGCTATCTGCGCCTTGACCCAGAACGACATCAAGAAAATTGTAGCTTTTTCAACCTCCAGCCAGCTAGGTTTAATAATAGTCACGATTGGGCTTAACCAGCCCCAACTTGCATTTCTCCACATTTGCACGCACGCATTTTTCAAAGCTATGCTTTTTCTTTGCTCCGGCTTAGTAATCCATAGTCTTAATGATGAACAAGACATTCGAAAGATAGGGGGTATACATAATATTATCCCTTTTACTTCTTCTGCTTTAGCCATCGGTAGCCTTGCATTAATTGGTACCCCTTTTCTTGCAGGCTTCTTTTCCAAGGACGCAATCATTGAAGCAATAAATACCTCTTACCTAAACGCCTGAGCCCTCGCCCTTACCCTTTTCGCCACTTCTTTTACGGCAATCTACAGCCTACGCCTTATTTATTTTGTGACCTTAAATCACCCACGCTTTAACCCCTTACAACCTATTAATGAAAACAGCCTAGCCGTCATTAACCCTATTAAACGGCTTGCTTGAGGAAGCATCGTCGCCGGCTTATTAATCTCTTACAATATCCCATTGTTTAAGACCCCTGTGATGACCCTCCCGCCTTTATTAAAACTGGCAGCCTTACTAGTCACCCTACTGGGCACTTTAGTCGCTTTTGAGCTAGCTTCGTTAACTAATAAGCAATTTAAAATCTTCCCCACATTGTCCCCTCATTATTTTTCTAACATATTAGGCTTTTTCCCCGCTTTAATACACCGGCTTATCCCTAAACTTACCTTGACCTTGGGGCAATACATCGCCTCCCACATAATTGATCAGACCTGAATAGAAAAAGCAGGACCAAAAGCAATTGTTATGCTTAACAAACCTTTAATTACCTTAACCAGCGATATACAACGAGGCTTAATTAAGACCTACCTAACCATGTTTATTTTTACCATTTCCTTGTCTCTCTTATTTGTACCCTAACTGCCCGCAGAGCCCCCCGACTTAAGCCCCGAGTTACTTCTAAGACTACAAAAAGGCTTAATAAAAGAACCCCCACACCAAGAACTAACAACCCTCCCCCGAAAGAGTATATTGCACTCACCCCTCCTATGTCCCCGCGAACTACGTTAAACTCAACAAGACTATCGCAAGGCACTCATGACCCCTTCAAGCCTTCCTCACACAAACTAGCCCCTGCCAAAGCAACTCCTAATAAATAGAACCCTATTACCCATAAAACCTCCCAGTTTCCCAACGTCTCCGGGTACGGCTCTGCGGCTAACGCTGTTGAATATGCAAAGACTACCAACATCCCCCCTAAGTAGATTAAAAACAAAACTAAGGACAAGAAAGACCCCCCATGCCCGACTAACACCCCGCACCCCATGCCCGCCACTATTACCAGCCCTAAGGCTGCAAAGTAAGGAGAAGGGTTAGAGGCTACCGCAACTAAACCTAAGATTAAAACTAAAGATATAATAAGCATTATTAACGCCATAGTTTCTACCAGGATTTTAACCAGGACCAATGACTTGAAAAACCACCGTTGTATTCAACTACAAAAACTTTAATGGCTAGCCTTCGAAAAACCCATCCGCTACTAAAAATTGCCAATGATGCAGTCGTAGACCTTCCTGCCCCTGCTAATATTTCAGTGTGATGAAACTTCGGCTCACTCCTGGGCCTCTGCCTAGGAGCCCAGATTCTTACAGGTTTATTTTTAGCTATACACTACACCTCAGACATCGCGACCGCCTTCTCTTCAGTTGCCCATATCTGCCGGGATGTTAATTATGGCTGACTAATCCGCAACATACATGCCAACGGTGCCTCTTTCTTTTTCATTTGCATTTATATGCATATTGGGCGAGGTCTTTACTACGGGTCCTACCTCTATAAAGAGACATGAAGTGTGGGGGTAATTCTTCTTTTACTTGTAATACTCACTGCATTTGTGGGCTACGTTTTACCTTGAGGTCAAATATCATTTTGGGGTGCAACAGTTATTACCAACCTTGCTTCCGCCGTCCCTTACATCGGCAATTCCCTGGTCCAGTGAGTTTGAGGGGGCTTCTCCGTTGATAACGCAACCCTCACCCGGTTTTTTGCCTTCCACTTCCTCTTCCCTTTTGTTATTGCCGCCTTCACACTTGTTCATCTTATTTTTCTTCATGAGTCCGGCTCTAATAATCCTACAGGACTTAACTCTGACGCGGATAAAATCTCTTTCCACCCCTATTTTTCTTATAAGGACATCCTAGGCTTTACAGCCTTACTAACTGCTCTTATCTCTTTAGCCCTTTTTTCCCCCAATTTATTAGGAGACCCCGACAATTTTACCCCTGCTAACCCCCTCGTTACCCCGGCACATATTAAACCAGAGTGATATTTCCTTTTTGCTTACGCAATTCTCCGCTCAATCCCTAATAAACTAGGGGGGGTCCTTGCCCTACTTTTTTCCATTCTAGTCCTCCTGTTAGTTCCCCTCCTTCACACCTCTAAACAACGCAGCCTAACATTCCGACCTATAACCCAGTTTCTCTTCTGGTTATTAATTGCAGACGTATTAATCTTAACTTGAATTGGAGGTATACCCGTTGAACACCCATTTGTTATCATCGGACAACTCGCTTCTTTCCTATACTTTTCTCTCTTCCTAGTTCTCACTCCTGCCGCAGGCTGGGCCGAGAATAAAATACTAGAATGACAATGCATGAGTAGCTCAGTGTTAGAGCCCCGGTCTTGTAAGCCGAATGCCGAAGGTTAGAGTCCTTCCTCTTGCTTCGAAAAAGGAGGACTCTAACCCCCACCTCTAGCTCCCAAAGCTAGAATTCTGGTTTAACTATTTCTCGCCGAGCCCCGCCCCCACCCGTGGGTGGGGTCCATTTTATCCCACCGGACTCCGCCCCTCCCCCATCTCCCAAATAGTAAAAAGTACATATATGTCTTTACACCATTAATCTATATTAACCATTTATTTCGATGTGGTTATAGCATGAGAAGATAGATAATAAAGAATATTAAATTAACCAATTAAATAACAAAACTCTACTAAGATATTACATAATCCATAACTGTACTGTACATTCATTAATTCAAGGATGGAGAGATTTAAGACCTAACACCACCGTCCACTTAACAATATATACCAGGACTCAACAATCCGCCAAGATCCAATATTTAATGTAGTAAGAACCGACCATCAGTTGATTACTTAATGCCAACGGTTATTGAAGGTGAGGGACAACTATTGTGGGGGTTTCACACAGTGATTTATTCCTGGCATTTGGTTCCTATTTCAGGGCCATATATTGATTCATTCCCCGCACTTTCATTGACGCTTGCATAAGTTAATGACTGGATTACATACTCCTCGTTACCCACCAAGCCGGGCGTTCCTTCCAGCGTGTTACTGGTTCCTTTTTTCTCTTTCCCTTCAACGGGCATTTCAGAGTGCGCACGGTTTTACTCGACAAGGTTGAACATTTTCCTTGAAGCAAGGAAAAAGTATGAGAGATAAAGGTCATTGACAGTAGAATTGCATAAGTGATATCTAGAGCATAAACTTCTTGTAATTTACAACAAGAGCTCCTTATTACCCCCTGTTTTTTCGCGTCAAACCCCCCTACCCCCCTAAACTCCTAGGATCCTTATATTCTTGCAAACCCCCCGGAAACAGGAAAGGCCCTAGAAGCATTTTTTGTTAAAAGAAGTGTGTTTATTACATTATTACAATAGTGTT